ATATTCCCGCCCTTCGACTCTATTTTTTGGTCTTTCAACTAAGCAATCGTTTTCGAATATGTATGAAGTAGTAACATTTTTTTGAACTGGCGGAGACACGAACAAATAAAAAAAGAAGAGGAAACAAAATGGAATTCGTTTCTTTTGTATACTTTAATACACAATACCCATCGTTTCTTTTGCCTGTTTTATATACATAAAACATAATTACATTAGGGGTATATCTACGACACTTAGATGGATAAGTATGTATCATGATCTATACTATAACTATAATCCTGAATATGGATGTCGACCCATATCAATTAATTTGTAGAATATAGACTCATATAAATTCCTAATGTGCCAGGAACCAGATTTGAACTGGTGACACGAGGATTTTCAGTCCTCTGCTCTACCAACTGAGCTATCCCGACCATTCACGACGCATCATCCTCATTTTATTTTAATATAGGACTTGGGTCTATGTCAATTAAAAAAACGAAAAGATATTACAAAGTAATATCCAGGCCCTTGTAGAGTTTCTTGTATCTTCAAAAAGAAAACTTTGTAAGTTTCAATACAGGACAAATAATGATATGGATTGTTAATTATCCAAATTTAACACATTATTCAAAGATGCTGATTTACATTTGTACACGTATCATTATCATATATATCACACACAAGGCTTGTTATAAGAAAATTTTTTTCTGCTCAGATAGGTTTGTGAAAGGGTAGAGTAAGAATGACTGAGAAACATAACCAATTTCGAGTCGATAATAAAATGAGAAGATAAATAATTAGGGAGGCAACGAGGCAACCAGGTCTTTTTGGGGATAGAGGGACTTGAACCCTCACGATTTCTAAAGTCGACGGATTTTCCTCTTACTATAAATTTCATTGTTGTCGATATTGACACGTAGAATGGGACTCTATCTTTATTCTTATCCGATTAATCAATTCTTAAAAAGATCTATCAGACTATGATGGAGTGAATGATTTGATCAACGACTATTTTTCATCTAAATAGATATATAAAAATTATAGAACCGGTTGGAGTCGCCATTAATCATTTTTAATCATTTGGCGATAGTATTTCAGTAAGTATACATATGTATATAGGTTTCATCGGTTTCATCCTTTCGGAAGTTTCGATGGAAGGATTCCTTTACGAACACAATGCCGCCAACTCCATTTGTTAGAACAGCTTCCATTGAGTCTCTGCACCTATCCTTTATTTATTCTCGCTTTCTGAAAACCTTGTTTGTTTTCATAAAACGGGATTTGGCTCAGGATTGCCCATTTTTAATTCCAGGGTTTCTCTGAATTTGAAAGTTATCACTTGGTAGGTTTCCATACCAAGGCTCAATCCAATTAAGTCCGTAGCGTCTACCAATTTCGCCATATCCCCCCCTTTTTTTGTGATGTGATTATGATCACATCATGATGCCGTTTACCCCTTTTCGTTCATTTCCATTTTTTTTTATGCTGTAACCGTGGAATTAATTAGATATCGATTCCTTTATTGAAAAGTGTTTGCTCCTATTTGATTTCGTATCTATCTTCTTTCATCTCTATTGTAAACCATACTTCTATTGTAAACCATACTTGGTCCAATCAGAAATTCAATATAGATATATACCACATATATATATCTATTATAATATATATATTATACTTATACATGTCCCTATTTCTATCATTTTTAGTGTGCAATTTTGAATACTTGAACGGTCGATTCTTTTTTTTTCGTCTTAGGTTTCGCCTTTCCGAATGAAACCATAGGAATGTTTCATTATGATCTGGATTGCACTTTTCTCTTTTTATCCTTTTCTTAGGGAAGACCCTAAGAGATAATAAAAAAAACGACAAAGGGCAATTTATTAATTTCAAATTTCATTAATAGCCATAACTAATCGAATGGATATAATTAATCAATTAATTATTTCGTTAATTTCGAATTAGTTATCAATGAGTTATCAATGAATATTAATAAAATAGGAAATTCTTTTTTTTTTATATAAATTCTATATTTTGATTTAAATTATATATAATAATTAATCTATTAATTAAATTTATATATAATAATTAATCTATTAATTAAATAATTAAAATTAATAAATTTTTAATAATAATAAATTAATATATTATACGATTCTAATATAGAATAAGATTCTAACTTAATTTCTAGATTATAATTACTAGATTATATTACTAACTTTAGTTATCAAATTAAATTTCAAATTAGAAATATAAAACTATAGTACTAAAATATTTTATTTATAATATAGTAAAATATCAAAAAACAATATAAAAAAAAAATAGTAAATTAAATATGGATATACTAAAAAAATCTTAGTATCTAATTAAACAAATTAAGAAATTTTTTATTGATAAACATATATTTGAGAAATAGATCTAAATTAATAGATAAAAATGAAATGTTTTTGGAAATTTTATTTTCCATTCTTATTCGTTTCTATAGTTGAATTTTTTTACATTTATATCATATTTCTTA